ATATCCTTAGAATTTTCTGAAAGGTAACTATCTCGGTTTCATATATGAAATGTATATAGAATCTTTGAAAAAGACTTTTTCCATAAGAAAAAAGAACTTACTATCTTTGGGATCTGATGCTACACCGCTGCTCAATACTTTAGTGGATCCACTCTATTACATAAGTTGATTCCTAACTTGATATCCCATATCATGACATAAGTAAGCAGTTCTTAACTGTATCGATCCGATAGCTCGATAATTGATCTTTACGGTGCTTTCTTTATCAATTTGATCCTTTATCCATAGAGTATAGTATGTGGGCCGTATTTTCCTATTTTTTGAAAGTCTCTTTCATTGCTACAGCTGATACAAATCGTTGCTTTGGACGATGCATATGTAGAAAGCCCATTTTTTCTAGTATTGACTAGTCAATTTGCTCTTTTTTTTCCTTCTTTCTATAGTGGAGATAGTCGCACGTAATGACAGATCACGGCCATATTATTAAAAGCTTGTGGTAAGAATGGGTTTCGTTCTAGTGCCCGGAAATAATATTCTAAAGCCTTTGTATGCTCTCCGTTGCTTGTGTGTATAAGGCCTATATTATAGAGTATATAACTTCGATCATAGGGATCGATTTCTGGTCGCGTAGCTTCATAATAATTCTGTAAAGCTTCCGCATAATTTCCTTCGGATTGAGCCGACATCCGTTACGGTCGTTCATTTTATTCAAAAAGTCTCCGTTCCAGAACCGTACGTGAGATTTTCATCTCATACGGCTCCTCCCTTCTGTGCATAATATTAAGGGGAATAATCCATAGAATCAAAATTTCACTATTCTCATTATGAACTGACAGGAGCTAGTATTTTTACAAGAAATCTCTAGCCAGCCTTCCCGCAAGAGGTTTTTTCTTAACACCAACCTTATTAGTGCTAGATAGAAATGATAACTCCAACGATTTCTTTGTCCTCAACGCCTACTATTTCCGGGAATTAGTCACTTCAACGATCTTTGATGGTTATACGGGTATCCAAAGTACGAACGAGATGGATGTTTGTTGTCCCAACCATTCTTGCTAGTCCCAATACCGATAAGGAAAAGGGTATTTTATAACAAAGTTTTCATGTTGTTGATTCCTAGGTGTAGTGCTTCTTCCCCTATGCCTCCTATTGGTACTAGTGGACCTGCAATACAGAACCTATAGGTATAACCTTTTGTTCAATACTAAAATCGACAATTAAAGTATCCGAGGCTGGATCAATCGAGGATACACGACAGAAGGAATTGTTCTATCTCCAAACTTTACCTTCACCAAGCGTAGGTTTTTCCATAATTTTGTTCTTTCTATTCCGAACAACGTCTTTTTATTCTAAGACTGGGGTGAGGGCTAAAAAAAAAAAAAAGAAAAAAGAATCAAATCACACCATCCCTGTAATAGGTAAATGCCTTTTTTTCTCCTAAAGTTGTCGGAATTATTCGTAATAAAATATTGGCTACAATTGAAGAGGTCTTATCAATAAAATTTCCATTTATCCGAGATCTAGGCATAATTAGCAATCCATTCTATAATTCTTCTCATTATCCCTCGGGGAAAATGATCCCACAAACAAAGGAATTGTAGTACAAAATAACATAAAAACAGACGACTCATTCTAAAAAAAACAAAGGCGCGGACCTTCTGCTCAAATTGTCCGCCTTTTGGACAAAGAGAGATAGGATACTTTTGAATCAGATTGGATCTCATCCAAATTTCGTAGCATACAAATGAGTGTAGCTATTACTATTTCATCTAAGTTGAATAACCGAGGGCTTTATTTTGCTATGGATTCTGATAACTCGAGAAATTTAGATTTGGTTATGATCCAAAGAAGAAAAAGGATGGAATAATCATTCCATGCAAAAATATTGAAATGGAATAGAAAAATCCATGGTACGATTCATTAATTTGTAATAGATGGATGGGATAGTTGATGAGATAAGTTGTTGTTGATAAATTGGAAAGGAATTTTTGATTTCTATAGAATCATTGATCAGTCGTACCTGTACTGTAATAATATGAATGCCTCGCTATTCACTCGGTTTCTGGTCAATAATAAGATTACGCAGGAGAGATGGCCGAGTGGTTCAAGGCGTAGCACTGGAACTGCTATGTAGGCTTTTGTTTACCGAGGGTTCGAATCCCTCTCTTTCCGTTTCTGTTAATTCACAGACGTTACCGACCACAATGTATCAAATAACAATTGATACCATTCTTCCAACAGCATTTGCTAGAGATTCTCTATTCCTAATTACATTGCTGTGGTAAGGTACATAAAATACAAAACATCGCGTAAAGAGCAAAAAAGAAAAAATCCAATCCTACAGATAACCTATTTGCAATACATGAATGAAAAAAAATGTGGATAAAAAAAGGCCTTAGATCTATTTACTTCGGCAAAAGGGGGACATAATTGTCTGAACTTTTCTTTGTTATTTTCGTTTCAAGTCTGACGGGAATAATATTCTACGACTAACAACTCA